ATATATGTATATGTATATTATATATATATTATATAATAATAATTATAAAAATTTTAAATTAGTTGGGTAGTCGGGGAAGGGTCGATAGTGTATTAATAAAATTGCTTAGTATGGTAGATACTTTTATTTTCATGTGTATCGTAGCTAGCATTTGTGTCAGTTTAGTTGTTCTCGGATTTTGGGGTTTGACGAGAAGTAAGCAGCTATATCGGGCTAGTGTTAGTTTGAATGGGGGTGGGGGGGTTTAGCTTAAAAATAGAATGTGTTATTTATTGGCTTGAAATTACTATCGTGAGTTTTTGTAAAAATATATGTCCTACAAGCATTAAATTATAATACCATATAAACTTTTGTAAGACCAATCAATTTGAACGTAAGTCCAGTCTCAGTAAGTAGGCAGGTATCAGTTATGTGGGCCTGAAGACAGAAAGAGAAAAAGAGAGCTACTATATGCATTTAAGAGCAAGGTATGCCAGGTTATAAATTTAATGTATAGAACACATTTAACCAGAGGCCTTTTAAAGAGAAACGAATGAACTTCACTAATGTTATGTGCCTGAAAAAACAACCAGAGGCAAGAATAGATCAGTTATGTACGCCATCATTAATATGGGCCTGAAACTAGTAATTTTGTATCTTACTTACAAGGGTTGCTTATCTCTCGTGATTAGGTAAATTAAGAAATAACCAAATACTGGACCAAATCCATGGTATAAATAATTATTTAACTTTATGTCCTGAAATCATTAATTTAATATTACTTAGATAATATTCATGCTATCGGAACTTAATATGTTAGTTAATAATTTTCAATGTCTTTAGTAAAATTAAGCGGTATTATTACTAGTGATATGCTAGGGGTAAATAAATGAATGCAATATATACATAGGATAGTATATTGGAAATATCTCTGCCGATGCGGGGTAGAGAACGTTGGGGTGTGCCTATCAGAAGATAGTTTAATAAAAATCCCTGCTTTGGGGGCTGGGGATGGAGGTTTGAGTCTTTCTCTTTTGATTGAGATTATTCTAGGAAAGTTGTAATTTTCAGTCTTTGGTTTACAAGACCAATGCTTTAGGGTTAAGCTACTAGAATATTTTAGGTTTAATATTTTGTTTTCAATTATTCCTATAATGGGTATGAGTATTAGAAGAATTGTGAAGTATAGGATGGAGGCTGCTTGGCCGATGGTGATGAATGGATCTTCGACTGGTTGACCCCCAATTCATGTGAGTGTTAATAGGTCAGCTGTTAGACATCAGAATAGGGCTTGGGTTAAGGGTCGGAATAGGATTGAGCGTTGTTTTGATGTGTGTAGAAGTGGTATTAAGAATAATACGAGGATTGAGAATAGGAGGGCAAGCACGCCCCCAAGTTTATTTGGGATGGATCGGAGGATTGCGTAGGCGAATAGGAAGTATCATTCTGGTTTGATGTGAGGGGGAGTTGATAGGGGATTGGCTGGTGTAAAGTTGTCTGGGTCGCCAAGAAGGTTTGGGGAGAATAGTGTTAGGGTCAGTAAAATAGTTAGTATTAGTATAAGTCCTAATAAGTCTTTGTAGGAGAAATACGGGTGGAATGGGATTTTGTCGGTGTTTGAGTTTAACCCAGTTGGGTTGTTTGATCCTGTTTCATGGAGGAAGAGTAGGTGTACGGCTGCTAAGCCGATAATAGTGAAGGGCAATATGAAGTGGAAAGTAAAGAATCGGGTTAGGGTGGCACTATCTACCGAGAATCCACCTCAAATTCATTGTACTAGAGTGTTGCCGATGTAGGGGATGGCTGAGAGCAGGTTGGTGATAACAGTAGCGCCTCAGAATGACATTTGGCCTCATGGCAGGACGTAACCTACGAATGCGGTGGCTATAACTAGGAATAGAAGAATGATTCCCGTGTTTCAGGTTTCTTTGTATAAGTATGAGCCGTAGTAAAGTCCTCGGCCAATGTGAAGGTAAATGCATATGAAAAAAATGGAGGCTCCGTTGGCGTGTATATTGCGGATAAGTCATCCGTATTGTACGTCTCGGGTGATATGGGCTACTGATGAGAATGCTAGTGAAATGTTTGGTGAGTAGTGTATTGCTAGGAAAATTCCTGTAATGATTTGTAGGATTAAGCAGATGCCTAGTAGTGATCCGAAATTTCATCAAGCAGAGATGTTTGAGGGGCTTGGTAGGTCAATGAATGAATTGTTGATGATTTTTATTATTGGGTGGGTTTTTCGTAAGTTTGTAGCCATTAAGGTTTTTGTAGTTGAATACAACAATGGTTTTTCAGACCATGAGTCTTGGTTGAAGTCCAGGCAAGAATTATGATGTATTTCATGTTTTTATTTGGGTTTTGTTTTGTTTTTTGGATGATTGGTGTTTCTTGTAGTTCTTCTCCTTATTACGGAGTGCTTAGTCTAGTTTTGGGGGCGGCTTCTGGGTGTGGGGTGTTAGTTGGTATGGGGGGGTCTTTTGTTTCTTTGGTTTTATTTTTGATTTATTTAGGAGGAATGTTGGTTATTTTTGCCTATTCATCTGCGCTAGCGGCGGAGCCTTATCCTGCGGGTTGGGGAAGTTTAGATGCGATTATTTATGTGGTGAGTTGTATGATTGCTGCTGTATGGTTTATAATGGTAGATTATTCTTGGTGGAGTATGGAAGATTTTGGTAATAGTACTGTTGATGCTGATGGGCTATTTGTTGTTCGTTTAGATTTTAGTGGGGTTTCATGATTTTATAATTTTGGTAGTGGTATGCTTTTAATTGCTGGTTGAGGGTTGTTGTTGACGTTGTTTGTTGTGTTAGAATTGGTTTGTGGGCTGTCTCGTGGGGTGCTTCGTGCGATTAGGATGTGATAATTAATAGTATGATTGATAGGATGAATGAAGTTATATAGATTTTAATGAGGCCTTTTTGTGATGAGGAGATTAGTGTGATTGGGGTGATTTGTGATTTAGTTAGGCCCTTTGGGCCGATGTTTTCGTATCAAGATAGGTCAATCAAGTGGGTTGCGATATTTTGGCTAAATTTTAAGTTAGTTATTGGAAGTAAACGGTGGGTGAGGGTGTTGAAGTGAGCTAGTAAATTGGAGAAGTTGTAGATGTTGGAGGGTTTTTGGGTTATTTTGTTGGTTATTGTAGTTAGTTCTAAGGCTAATAGAAGGCCAAAGGCTGTTACTGCCAGTGCGGCAATTTTAATGTGTGTTGGTATTGTTGTTGGTGGGGTTTTTAATGGTATGGTGTTTAGTGAGATAATTAGTCCGGCGATAATGCTGCCCATGGCAAGACGAGTAATCGGGTTGGTGATTGTTGGGTTGTTTTCGTTTAGTAGTATCATGGAGTGGTATCGAGGCTTTCCTGTTTGTACGAATGTTATAATTCGTAAGCTGTAGATTGCAGTAAATGAGGTTGCGATTAGTGTTAGGAGTAGGGCTCAGGCGTTTAGATATGATGTGTTTATGGTTTCGATGATGATGTCTTTGGAGTAAAATCCAGTTATAAATGGTATGCCTGTGAGTGCCATACTGCCGATAGTCAAACATGAAGAGGTGGTTGGTAGGGATTTGTGTAATCCTCCCATTTTTCGAATGTCTTGTTCGTTATTGAGGTTGTGAATGATGGAGCCTGAGCATAGGAATAGTATGGCTTTGAAAAATGCATGTATGGAGATGTGCAGGAAAGCTAGTTGTGGTTGGTTTAGGCCGATAGTTACTATTATAAGGCCTAGTTGGCTTGATGTGGAGAAGGCAATAATTTTTTTAATATCATTTTGGGTGAGGGCACAGAATGCTGTGAATAAGGTGGTAGTAGCTCCTAAGCATAAGCAGGTTGAGATGGCTAGGTTGCTTGTGGCCAGGATAGGATGTACTCGAATAAGTAGGAAGATACCTGCAATAACTATAGTGCTGGAATGTAGTAATGCTGAGACTGGGGTTGGACCTTCTATGGCTGCTGGTAATCATGGGTGGAGGCCAAATTGAGCTGATTTTCCTGTTGCAGCTAGAATGAGGCCTAGGAGGGGGAGTAGTGGGGTGGGGTTGGTGTTGGTGAATATTTGTTGGAGTTCTCATGTATTTATGTTTATTGCTAATCAGGATATGCTAAGGATTAGTCCAATGTCGCCTATGCGGTTGTAAATGATGGCTTGTAAGGCTGATGAGTTTGCTTCTGCCCGTCCCCGTCACCATCCAATTAATAGGAAGGATATAATTCCTACCCCTTCTCATCCAATAAAGAATTGGAATATATTGTTGGCTGTTACTAGGATTATTATAGCTGCTAGGAAGATTAATAAGTATTTGAAGAATTTTATGATGTGTGGGTCTGTAGATATGTATCAGTGAGTGAATTCTAGAATGGATCATGTGACGTACAAGGCAACTGGTACGAATATTATTGAGTATTGGTCGAATTTAAAGCTTATATTGATGTTGAATGTAGATGTATGTAATCAGTGAAAGTTGGTGATGATTGATTCAATTTCTAGGTGCATGAATATGATTAATGGGATCATAGAGGTAAGGAATGCTATTTTTACAGCTGTTTTTGCTTTTACGGCTGGATATACAGGTGTTATTAGTGGTAGTGTTAATATAAGCAGTGCTAGGAGAAAGGTGGAGTTTATTAGTGTGGTCATTACTTTCACTTGGAGTTGCACCAAGGGTGGGTGATTCCTAAGACCAGTGGATTACTTCTATCCTTTAAAAGTGAGGGAGCTGAGGGGGTCAATCTCAGATATAGGAATTAGCAGTTCTTATTGTATTATACCTCTCTCGGTAAATAGGGAGATTTTAACTCCTATTTTTAGAGCCACAGTCTAATGTTTTTTTTAAAACTATATTAACAGTAAAAGATGCCTCAGATTAGTTCTGGTTTTATTACTAGTAGTGTTATGGGTAGAATGTGTAGTATTATAAGTAGGTGTTCTCGTGTGTGAGTTGGTGGGATTGTTTTTATATGTGAGGGGGTTTCTCCTCACTGTGTTGTAATTAGTATGTACAGGGTGTAAGTAGCGGTGGTCAGTGTTCCTAGCCCTGTTATTAGGATTGTGGTGTTTGACCAGTTGAATAGTGAAGCGATGATGGTTAGTTCTCCTATTAGGTTGATGGTTGGTGGGAGGGCTATGTTGGTCAAGCTAGCTAGGAGTCATCATAGTGCCATTAAAGGTAGTAATACTTGTATGTTTCGAGTTAAAAGAAGTGTTCGACTATGGGTTCGTTCATAGTTAGTGTTAGCTAGGCAGAAGAGTATTGATGATGTTAGGCCGTGGGCGATTATGAGTGTGATAGCGCCTGTGTATGATCATTGAGTTTGTGTTAGTGTTGCAGCAATAACTAGGCCCATATGGCTTACTGATGAGTAGGCAATTAATGATTTTAGATCTGTCTGGCGCAGACAGATTGAGCTGGTCATAATTACACCTCATAGTGCTATTACCATGAATGGGTAGGAGAGTGTTTTTGATAATGGGTCTAGTGTTATTGTAATACGGATAATGCCGTATCCCCCTAGTTTAAGTAGTACTGCTGCCAGAATTATTGATCCTGCAATTGGGGCTTCTACATGCGCTTTTGGTAGTCATAAATGTAGTCCATATAGGGGTATTTTAATTATGAAGGCAGTTAGTAATGCGAATCATCATATTGAATGGGTTCATGAGTTTATCATGGTGGGTTGGTTAAGTTGTATGGTGCAAGTGGATAAGGTACCATTTTGGGTTTGTATGAATAGGAGGGCTACTAATAGTGGTAGGGATCCAATGAGGGTGTAGAATAGGAAGTAGGTTCCAGCATTTAGTCGTTCTACTTGGTTGCCTCAACGCGTAATGATTACTAGCGTTGGGATTAATGTAGTTTCAAACGCGATGAAGAATATAATTAGTTCTGTAGCTGAAAAGGCTAGAGTTAGTGGAATTTGTAGTGAAATAATAGTGGAGATAAAGGTTCGTTTCCGTGATATTGGTTCCGCGATTAGGTGATTTTGGCTAGCTAAGATTATTAGTGGGGTGAGTCAGCATGATAGGATGAGTAGTGGGGCTGAGATTTGGTCTACTCCTAAATAGTGATTGGAAGAGGTTGTTAGTTCTATAGAGGGTTTGAATCACTGTAGGCTTAGGAGGGCGATTCCGAAGCTATGGGTTAATGTAGCTGGTCATAGTTGTTTTGGTTTACATAATATGGCTGTTGGTAGTAATATGATTGTTGGAATAATAATTTTTAGCATTGTAACAGGTTTAGATTCTGTAGGCGGTCTGATCCATGGGTTCGTGAGGATGCTACTAGTAGTGATAGGCCTATGCCTGCTTCACAGGCAGAGAAGGATAGTATTAGTATTGGAGTTAGTATGAATGATGAGGTTTGTAGTTGAACTGGTCAAACTGATAGGGCGATAAATAGGGACAGTATTATTCCTTCAAGACATAGTAAGGTTGAGATTAAGTGGGTTCGATGTAATGAAAGACCTGTGATGCTAATGATGAAGGCAGAATAATAGCTAAAGTGTGTGGGTGTCATTTGATAGCCGTGAAGTTAAATCACGATTGACTAAGTCGAAATTAGTTGTCTTGTAATATTAGACTAGTTACCTATTCTGCTCATTCTAGGCCCCCTTGGATTCATTCGTAGGTGAGTCCTAGTGTTAGTAGGAGTAAGATGATGAAGGTTCAGGTGAAAGAGTAGGTTGGATATGGGAGTTGGATTGCCCATGGTAATGGAAGTAGCAGTGCGATTTCTAGGTCAAACAGGAGAAATAAAATTGCTACTGAGGAAGAATCGGATTGAGAATGGTAGGCGAGCAGACTCTAGTGGGTCAAATCCACATTCGTATGGGGATAGTTTTTCATTGTCTGGCTTTATTAGTGTTAGTCAGCGGTTTAGTGCTATTAGGATCGTAGACAGGGTTAAGGAGACAATTATAATTGAGATTGTTATATTCATTACTTTTCTTTAGGGTTAAGCTAAAACTTAGTGATTGGAAGTCACTTGTACTGTTATACTAGAAAAGTATGAGCCTCATCAATAGATTGATACGTATAGGAATAGTCAAACGACATCTACAAAATGTCAATATCAAGCGGCTGCTTCGAATCCAAAATGGTGGGCGGAGGTAAAGTGATATTTGATTTGTCGTAGCAGGCATACGATTAGGAATGTTGATCCAATGATTACATGTAGTCCGTGGAAGCCTGTTGCAACAAAGAATGTAGAACCGTAAACGCCATCAGCGATCGTAAAGGGGGCTTCGTAGTATTCCATGGCTTGTAGTATTGTAAAGTATAATCCCAGTAAGACTGTAAGGCTGAGGGCTTGGATGGTTTGATTTCGGTTAGCTTCTATTAGGCCATGGTGAGCTCAAGTGATTGTCACGCCTGAAGCTAGCAGGACTGCTGTGTTTAGTAGGGGAACTTCAAATGGGTTTAGTGGGGTGATTCCTGTTGGAGGTCAGTATCCTCCTAGTTCTGGCGAGGGGGCCAGGCTTGAGTGGTAGAAGGCTCAGAAAAAGCCAATGAAGAAGAATACTTCTGATGTAATGAATAAAATTATACCATATCGTAGGCCTTTTTGTACTGGAGTAGTGTGGTGTCCTTGGAAGGTTCCTTCTCGTACGATATCTCGTCATCATTGGAACATGGTTAGTGATATGATCGACAAGCCTAGGGTTGCTAGTAGCATTGAATTGTAGTGGAATCATATGGCAAATCCTGAAGTTATGAGTAATGCTGCTGCAGCGCCTGTTAGTGGTCATGGGCTTGGGTCTACTATGTGGTAAGCATGTGTTTGGTGGGCCATTAGGTGTTTTCTTGTAGGTAGAGGCTTAATAGTAAAACAAATACGTAAGATTGAATTATGGCTACTGCTAGCTCTAAAATTATTAGCAGGAAAAGGACGGCTATAGTTAGGATGGATATTATTATTGATGGCAGTAAGGCTAGTACTGCGATGGAGGTGAGTTGGATTAATAAATGGCCGGCTGTTAGGTTGGCTGTAAGTCGGACGCCTAAGGCTAGGGGCCGGATAAATAAGCTGATTGTCTCAATAATAATAAGGATTGGGATGAGTGGGGGCGGCGTTCCTTCGGGCAGCAGGTGGGCTAGTGATGCTGTTGGTTGTTTTCGAAGGCCTGTAAGTACTGTGGCCAGTCACATTGGGACGGCTAATCCTATGTTTAAGGAGAGTTGAGTGGTAGGGGTGAATGTATACGGGAGTAGTCCTAGTAGGTTAATTGCTAATAGCATGGCTATTAGTGATGTTAGGATAATAGATCATTTATGTCCTGTTTTGTTGATTGGCAGTATTAATCGTTTTGTGAATGAATTGATTGTTCATGATTGTAGAACTGAAAAGCGATTGGTTAGTCAGCGGTTATTTTGAGTTGTAAAGATGATTGATGGTACGAGTAGGGCTAGAATAATTAATGGAATTCCTAGTATTTGTGGGCTTATGAATTGGTCGAAGAATGTTAGGTTCATGGTCAGGTTCACGGTTTTGTGTTAGTAGTCTTATTGTTTTTGTTGGTAGGGTTGTTTGTGGATAGATAAGATGAGATTTTTGGTTGAAGAACGATAGAATATATTAATCATGTAGAGGAGAGAATTAGGAATCATGGATCTGGATTTAGTTGTGGCATATCACTAAGGAGGGCGGAGAGGTCTCTTTTTCTAGCTTAAAAGGCTAGCGCTATCCTGTTTAGCTTCTATAGTGGTGATTATGCTAGTATTAGTGAAGATCAGTTTTCGAAGTGTTTTAATGGTACTGATTCTACTACGATTGGTATGAAGCTATGGTTGGCCCCGCAGATTTCTGAGCATTGTCCGTAGAACACCCCCGGGCGTATAATAATAAAGGTTGATTGGTTTAGTCGCCCCGGAATTGCATCTGCTTTTACACCTAGTGATGGGATTGCTCATGAGTGTAAGACATCTTCAGCTGAGACTAGTATTCGGATAGGGGATTCTATTGGTATTACTATTCGATGGTCTACTTCTAGTAGTCGAAAATGCCCATTTGGGAGGTCTTGGGTCGGAACTATGTAAGAGTCGAATTCAAGGTTTTCATAGTCTGTGTACTCGTATGTTCAGTATCACTGATGTCCTATGGCTTTAATAGTTAAGTGTGGGTTGTTGATTTCGTCTATTAGGTAAAGAACTCGTAGGGATGGTAGTGCGATAGTAATTAGGACAATAGCCGGTAAGATGGTTCAAACTATTTCTACTTCTTGAGCATTTATAGTATTGGTGTATGTTAGTTTAGTTGTTATTATTAGGGTAATAATGTAGAGTACAAGGGTGCTAATTAAAAATACGATTATTAGGGTATGATCATGAAAGTGGAGTAGTTCTTCTATAATGGGTGATATTGCATCTTGAAATCCTAGTTGTAATGGGTGTGCCATTAAGTCGTAAAGGGTTTAAACCTATAATTTAACCTTGACAAGGTTGGGTAATGTGTTTTACTAACGTCTTAAGAAAGAAATATAGAGGTTATGTGGTTGGCTTGAAACTAATTTAAGGGGGTTCGATTCCCTCCTTTCTTGGGCTTGCACATGAGCTGGTTCTTCGTAGGTATGATATGGGGGTGGGCAGCCATGTAGTCATTCTACATTAGTAGTTGTGAGTTCAACTGTTATTACTTTTCGTTTTGAAGAGAGCGCTTCTCAGATGATAAATATTATTATAATTACTGCTACCAGAGAGATTAAAGACCCGATGGATGAAATAGAATTTCATAGGGTATATGCATCTGGATAGTCAGAGTAGCGTCGTGGTATTCCAGCTAAACCTAGAAAATGTTGAGGGAAAAAGGTTATGTTGACACCTGCAAATATTACGCCAAATTGGGTTTTTGCTCAAGTTTGGTGTAAGGAGTATCCAGTAAAAAGTGGGAATCAGTGGGTGAATCCTGCTATAATAGCGAATACAGCCCCCATAGAGAGAACATAGTGGAAATGTGCTACTACATAATAAGTATCATGTAATACGATATCTAAGGATGAGTTGGCTAGCACGATGCCCGTGAGACCTCCAATAGTAAACAGGAAGATAAAGCCAAGTGCCCATAATATGGCAGCGTCTCATTTAATTATTCCTCCATGCAGGGTAGCTAGTCAGCTGAATACTTTTACTCCTGTTGGAATAGCAATAATTATTGTTGCGGATGTAAAATAGGCTCGAGTATCTACATCTATTCCTACAGTAAATATGTGGTGGGCTCATACAATAAAGCCCAGAAATCCAATAGATATTATTGCTCAAACTATTCCTATGTACCCGAATGGTTCTTTTTTACCGGCATAATAAGTAACGATATGTGAGATTATGCCAAATCCTGGTAGGATTAGAATGTATACTTCAGGGTGACCAAAGAATCAGAACAGGTGTTGGTATAAGATTGGGTCTCCTCCTCCTGAAGGGTCAAAGAAAGTTGTATTTAGGTTTCGGTCTGTAAGTAATATAGTGATGCCTGCAGCAAGTACAGGTAGTGAGAGTAGTAGTAGAACGGCTGTAATAAGTACTGACCACACGAATAAGGGTGTTTGATATTGAGATATGGCCGGGGATTTTATGTTAATTGCTGTGGTAATAAAGTTGATAGCCCCTAGAATTGATGATACACCAGCGAGATGTAGGGAAAAAATGGTTAGGTCTACGGAGGCACCAGTATGGGCTAAGTTTCCCGCTAGTGGTGGATATACGGTTCAGCCTGTGCCCGCACCTGCTTCAACCCCTGATGAGGCTAGGAGTAGCAGTAGGGATGGGGGTAAAAGTCAGAAACTTATGTTATTCATACGTGGGAACGCCATATCTGGTGCTCCGATTATTAGTGGTACAAGCCAGTTTCCGAAGCCACCGATTATGATTGGTATAACTATGAAGAAAATTATGATAAAGGCATGGGCTGTAACAATTACATTGTAAATTTGGTCGTCCCCCAGAAGGGTCCCGGGTTGGCTCAGCTCTGCGCGGATCAACAGGCTTAATGCTGTGCCTACTATCCCTGCTCAGGCCCCGAAGATTAAATATAGGGTGCCAATGTCTTTGTGGTTAGTGGAAAAGAATCAGCGGGTTAAAAACACAGGTAAGGTGGCTGAATGTTTAAGCGTTGGGCTGTAGACCTTTTTACAGAGGTTTAATTCCTCTTCTTATCAAACTTCGTGGTGAAATTCATATCAAATTGCAAATTTGAAGATATGCCTTTATTGGTGTCGGGGTTTTCCCGCTTTTTAGGGAGCGGGAAAATGTAGGCAAAAGCCCGCTGGATTGGGTGTTTAGCTGTTAATTAAATTGTTATGGGATCGAGGCCCATTTGTCTAGTAAGGCTTTAGCTTAATTAAAGTGCTTGAGTTGCATTCATGAGATATAAGATAAAGTCTTATAGGTCTTACCAGAAACTAAGAGGTTTTATCTCTTATTTGGAGCTTTGAAGGCTCCTGGTTTTGAAGGTTGATCCTAAGTTTCTAGATAGTGGTTAATAGGGTGGGTACGATTGGAAGTATGGTGGTGGATATGATAGTTAGTGGAGCAAGGTAGTGTTTTTGGTTAATTTTGTGTCGTCATTGTTGTGGGTAGTTGGTGCAGTTTGGGGGTAATGTAATGGTTGTGTAGTATGAGATTCGTAGGTAGAAGAATAAGCTGAGTAATGATAGGAGGGCTATTATAGTGGCGATGATGAGTATGTGTTGTTTAGTTAGTTCTTGAATGATTAGTCATTTAGGTATGAATCCTGTTAGTGGTGGTAGGCCGGCTAGTGACATAAGAGTTAGTATTATTGTGGTGTTTAGTGTTGGGAGCTTTGTTCATGATGTTATTATTATGGAAATTTTGTTTGCTTCCAGAAGTTTGATTATTAAGAATATTGTAGAGGTTATAACAACGTATGTGTAGAATGTAAGTAGTATGAGTTTTGGGGATAAAGTAAGGATTGTGGTTATTCATCCTAGATGGGCGATAGAGGAGAATGCTATGATCTTTCGTAATTGGGTTTGGTTTAGTCCATTTCACCCTCCGATAATGGTTGATATAAGTCCTAGTGTTAGTATTAGCGGTGTGTTTAGAGATTGGGTGGTTATTACTAGTAGGGATAAAGGTGCTAGTTTTTGTCAGGTGGTTAAGATTAGGGCTGTTGTTGTAGTGGTTCCTTGTAGTACTTCTGGTAGTCAAAAGTGGAATGGGGCTAGTCCTAATTTGATGGCTAAGGCTGCGGTGAGAATTGTGCACGAGGTGTTATTAGATGTTTGTGTGATGTCTCATTGGCCTAGTGTTCATGCATTGATAATGCTGGAAAGTAGGATTAACGCTGAGGCAGTTGCTTGTGTTAAAAAATACTTGATGGCAGCTTCAGTTGCTCGTGGGTGGTGTTGTTTAGCGATTAGTGGAATGATGGCTAGGGTGCTAATTTCTAGGCCTGTTCATGCTAGAATTCAATGGTTGCTAGAGATTGTGAGTATGGGTCCTATGATTAGGCTTGTGATGATGATTGTGCTTGTGTGTGGGTTCATTAGTACAGGAAGGATTTTAACCAACATTTTCGGGGTATGGGCCCGAAAGCTTAATTAGCTGACTTTACTAGGATGTAGTATAATGGGAGTATGGGGAGTTTTGATCTCTCTGGTGTAGGTTCGAGTCCTATTTTTCTAAGGAGGCGAGTGGATTTTAACCTCTATTGTTCACCCTATCAAGGTGATCCTTTAGTTCAGGCACGCATCCTATGGTATTGGTGGTAGTCCGGATAAAGCAGTTGGTATTGATATGTGTCAGAGACATAGTGCTAGGGTAATTGGAAGGAAGTTTTTTCACAGGAGGTGTATTAGTTGGTCATATCGGAATCGAGGATAGGAGGCTCGGACCCATAGGAATCCTGCTGACAGAAGCATGACTTTTGAGATTAGAGATAGAGAGAATAATTCTGGAGTATTGCTGACGTGAGCGGGGTTTAGAAATAGAATAGTAGTTAAGGTGTTTATTATCAGGATGTTTGAGTATTCTGCTAGAAAGAATAGGGCGAATGGCCCAGCAGCGTATTCTACGTTAAATCCCGATACGAGTTCAGATTCTCCTTCGGTCAGATCAAATGGTGCCCGGTTGGTTTCGGCTAGTGTGGAGATATATCATATTATTATGAGTGGTCAAGAGGAAAATATTAGGTATATTGGTTCTTGTGTTGATATGAATGTTTGTATGTTAAAGCCTCCTGAGAATAAGATTAGGGAAAGTAGGATGATTCCTAGGGTGACTTCATATGAGATGGTTTGGGCTACTGCTCGTAGGGCCCCTATTAGAGCGTATTTTGAGTTTGAAGCCCACCCCGATCACAAGATTGAATAGACTATTAGGCTGGAGATGGAAATTAGGAATAGAATGCCTAGGTTAAGGTCGGCCAATGGGAATGGAATAGGGAGGGGGAGTCAAATTGAGAGGGCTAGCAGTAGAGCTAGGATCGGGGATATAATAAATAATGTGATTGATGAATTTAGTGGGTAGATTGGTTCTTTGATAAATAGTTTTACCCCATCTGCTGCTGGTTGTAATAATCCGTATGGTCCTACGATGTTTGGGCCTTTTCGAAATTGCATGTATCCTAGCACTTTGCGTTCAATTAGGGTGAAGAAAGCTACGGCAATTAAGATTGGAATTATGTATGTTAGTGGGGATATGAGGTCGGATAGTAGTGTTTTCATAAATTGGGAAGGGGAGTTGAACCCCTGGGTAAAGGGCTTAGGCCTTTTGCATTGTTTTCCTGGCTCTGCCATCCCAATTAGGCCCTTTTTTTGGGCCTGGGTTAATATTGTCTTATTCTTAGTTGAGATGTTTTCACTAATATAAGGTAGGGCTTGTTTTTAATATAGGCCCCGCCTTTTCGGTCCTTTCGTACTGGAAAAGGCTTAAGTTTATAGATAGAAACCGACCTGGATTACTCCGGTCTGAACTCAGATCACGTAGGACTGTTAATCGTTGAACAAACGAACCCTTGATAGCGGTTGCACCATCAGGATGTCCTGATCCAACATCGAGGTCGTAAACCCCATCGTCGATAGGGACTCTTGGATGGGATTGCGCTGTTATCCCTGGGGTAGCTTGGTTCGTTGATCAAATATATTGGATCATTTTGCCGAAGGCACTTTGGATCGTAAGTCTAGGTTTGAAAGAGAAGTTCTTTTTCCGGAGGTTTTATTATGCTCCGGGGTCGCCCCAACCGAAAATAAGAATCAGGTGCTATGTTTTGGTATAGGCCTAATTAGGCGGATGTTGGTAATAGTTGATTTGTATTTGAAGTTCCACAGGGTCTTCTCGTCTTATAATGTCATTCCTGCTTTTGCACGGGAAGATCAATTTCACTGATTATTTGTAAGAGACAGGTAGAGCCTCGTTTGGCCGTTCATTCTAGTCTCTATTTAAGAGACAAGTGATTACGCTACCTTTGCACGGTTAGGATACCGCGGCCGTTTAACAGTGTCACTGGGCAGGCATTACCCCTAATACTTGTGTTTTGCTGGGGGCTATGTTTTTGGTAAACAGTCGGGCTCGTTTAGGTTTGCCTAGTTCCTTTTACAAATTTTAATCTTTCTCATACGCGCTCCTGTGTTGGGTTAACAGTTTGGTTTATAAGGTGTTTTAAGTATTATTGGTTTTATAATGTGGCTGTTAATAATCAGTAGTTTATCTGTAATGATTTAAGCTGGTGCGTTAGAGAAGTTTTGTCTTCTTGTTACTCATTTTAGCATTAATTCTTCTATTGTAGTAGAATGGCTCAATATTGTCTGGGGAAAAGTTTTTAATGTTATTATTTGATAATTTGGGGGAGCTTTGACGCTTTCTTTGGTGGTGGCTGCTTTAAGGCCTACGGCGATGGATATTTTGGTGTTTGTCCTCCATTTTAGGTTGTGTCCTTTTTCAATTGGGCTGTACCCCAATTGAATAAATCTTAAATTTTTCTTTTAACTTTGGGTTGTTTTGCAGAAGATTTAAGGTTGAACTTATATTCTTTTGTTGAGCAACCAGCTATCACCAAATTCGATAGGCTTTTCACCTCTACTTATAGGTCTCTCCACTCTTTTGCCACAGAGACGGATTGGGCCCTATTGGGCTGCCTTTAAGTAGCTCATTTGGTTTCGGGGCTTCGGACTTCAGGTCTCTTTGCTCGGGTGTGCTGGCTAAATCATGATGCAAAAGGTACAAGGGTTAATCTTTGCTTTTTAGGGCTTAGTGAGTATTTCATTGTTTTTCATCTTTCCCTTGCGGTACTGTTTTTATTGCTCCAACTGTCTTTTCTATCGCCTATACTAAGATAGTGAAAATGTTTTGGTTGGTTTTGGTAGTATAATTTTGTTTATTGTATTTTTGTTTATTGGTTGGGCTAGGTTGCTGCTCAAAATAGTCCTGTTTTAATGGACATCTTTCAGGTGTAAGCTGAATGCTTTTAATTAAGCTATGTTTTGAATGTTCCAAGTACACCTTCCGGTGTACTTACCTTGTTACGACTTGCCTCATCTGTCTGTGTTATTGTGATTTATTTAAGGGGTGGTGGGTTGTTGAGGAGGGTGACGGGCGGTGTGTGCGCATCTCAGGACCGGCTTAAATTGGGTATTCTGATCCCAGTTTACTGCTAAATCCTGCTTGTGGGACTTGTTTCATAGTTCCTTTCCGTTTAATTAATTTCTAGTATAGAAAATGTAGCCCATTTCTTCCATCTCAATTAGCTACACCTTGACCTGACTTGTTAGCTGTTGGTTATTTTGCTTACTTTTATGTCCCTCATGGGGTAAGCTGGTGACGGTGGTATATAGGCGGAATTGGCAAGAGATGGTGGGGTAGATCGTGGATTATCGATTATAGAACAGGCTCCTCTAGGAGGGTCTGAGGTACCGCCAAGTCCTTAGAGTTTTAAGCGTTTTGCTCGTAGTTCTCTGGCGGATATTTTTGTGTGTTAAATATCTAGGTTTAGGGCTAAGCATAGTGGGGTATCTAATCCCAGTTTGTGTCTTAGCGATCGTGAGTTCAAATGATTCTGTTGCATTAAGGTTATTTTCATAGTGGGTTAATATGTACTTTTGCGTACGACAGTTAAGTATTGGGTTCTTCTTAAATTTTTTAGATTGTAGTTTTAGTCACATTTTACGCCGGTTTTCTGTTAGTTTGGGTTTCTTGTATAACCGCGGCGGCTGGCACGAGATTGACCAACTCTGTTTGCTGTAACTAAGTCAAGCTTGTGCTTATTGCTTAATTTTTATCACTGCTGAGGTACCCTTGGGGGTGTGGCAATAAGGCTAGGTGTTTTGGGCTATCATGGTGTGCCTGATACCGACTCCTTTTGTCTAATTGGACTGTTAGGGTATTTTCACTGGTGTGCTGATACTTGCATGTGTAAGTTTAGCAAAAAGTAACAGTAAGGTTAGGACCAAATCTTTGTGTTTTTGGGGTATATTGGTTACCCATCTTGGCAACTTCAGTGCCATGCTTTGCGATAAGCTACAATAAC